AAATTCTTGCCCTGCATAAGCAAAGGCAAAGGACGGAGCTTGTCGATACTTGATTTATAGAATACATAGTTCTATAAAAGACTGTAAGTTGTTTTCTCAAAATCGGGTTCTGTTTGGGTTCTGGGTAGCGGCCCAAACAGATATACCAATAGGGATGAGGTAAGGCTTACTTATTAATTCCAGAACTACGAAAGTAAGAGGTCAGAAATCTTGGTATCCAAAGGTTCCTAAAGGACATTCCATTTTTGCTCCTAGGATTGAAGAAAAGATTATACGAAAGACTATCAAGACTTCCTAATTATCTTACACTACCTACACTAACGTAGGGTCTACTGACTCTGTCTGGAATTAGATTGGATAGACTGATGGGAAATCAATTTAGGAGTTGTGGAAAGGACTGAAGATACTTTGTATCCATACTTACGAGAGACTCCGAGTACTCAAACATTCAATCAGGATGGTTGGTCGGCTCTTATCTTATAGAATAACAGAGTCAAAGTAAAAAAAAAAAAAAAAAAAATATACCATCAAGATAGATAACTATCTATTGGATACCTACATTTCCTATTTGATCTAAGCCTTACTGTCTTTCTTTCTGTGAAAGAATGGGGAGACATCACTACCATTATTACATACATTTTTTTTGTAATCTCCTTACACGACCAAAGAAATCTTTTTTTTTTTTTTTTGCTTATGAAAGAAAGGTAACAAAACAAACAATAGGTCTTACTATTCCCACATGTTCCATTAGGAGCATTACTTTGCAATTTGCAAGGAAAAGGTGTGTGTATCATATTTTTACTTAATACTTCCCAATTCTACCAGAAATCCTATAAAGAATCTGTTACGAGTGGATTCATTGAATTGGTTCATCAATAGCCTTAAGTCAGAATCCTATTTTGACTCTGCGCCATTGATTCTACTATGATTATTGATCAATAATGGAATAATTCCTTCATAGAAATAGGAGATATAATTCACATGGATATAGTAAGTCTCGCTTGGGCTGCTTTAATGGTAGTCTTTACATTTTCCCTTTCACTCGTAGTATGGGGAAGGAGTGGACTCTAGGTATATTAATAATTGATTGAGTAATCGATTGAGTAATCGATTGAGTAATCGATTGAGTAATCGAATTGTATCAATTGTTTAATTGATCATTTTGCATTGATCGTTTTTCGAAGCTTTATTTTTAAAAAGCTTGTCTCTCTTTCAAAATTATACTGGAAAGACAATAATGAATAATAACCATTCGATCAAACAACGAATGATTCCTATAGTTTAGTTGTATTTCAAAACTCAAATCTACGCATGATAGGAAATTTTTTCCAACCGAATTCCTCCTAAATATTCTGTTTGGATAAACCTGTTCTTACCAGAATTATGGATATTACAACGAGAAAAAACCAATCCCTAGTTTTTTCTTTATTTGTTTCTCTCTTTCTTTACTTTCACTGTTCTAAGAACAAATCGTTCTGCTATTAGATTACGACGATACTTACTTTCTACTGGAAGTGACTAGTGGTTGTCCAAAGAGGTTCTACACATAATAAAATTAGATCTTTCTTCCGCTGAGTGATCCACCACATATCATACATTTAACATTTTAGACTCCTAGAGATTTTTTTATGCTTTTTTGACTCATCTCATGTCATGTTTAAGCATGAAAAATGGTCCGAGTCCCCTTTACTAATCTACTTCCTTTCAAAATCTGAAGAAGTTACCATAGAACTTCGTAAATGATCTGTTAATGGCTCAATCAATGACTTCTTGGGATGGGAAATCAAAAAAATTCCTTGGTTTTGTTTTCTTTTGCTATAGTATATTCCTATACTATTCTTCCTCTATTGATTCTTTTGATGGATCCCGGAACCTATATATAAAATTATAAGAAACCTAGGAATTAGAAGAATTGGCCTTCGATTATTTTGGGTTGATCGAAATCGAGTGGATGTAGCGAAAAAAAGAAATAGAATTAGACTGCTATTTCGATGTACTAGTCTACTATTTAGATTAGATGTACATCTAATACATCATATACATACATATTGTAAATTGATCTATATAAACCCTCCATTTAGATAAAGTCTATATCTGTATACAATACAACTTTATATGATAATATCATTGTATACAATATTAGATAATATAAAATACTCTAAAGTGTGGTAGAAAGGACTATATATAGTCCTTTCTACCACACTTTATGATTCCAACCAGATCATTTCATTTAAGACTTGGAATTTTCTTTTAATCCCTTTCTTTCATTTCTTCAATCATTGAAAAAAGGATTGATAAGAACTAATAATTCAGATTCAAATTAATCATTTTGACTGACTGTTTTTACGTAGATAATAAGTAAAAAAGCAGTAGGAACTAGAATGAACAGTGCAGTAGCAATAAATGCGAGAATATTGACTTCCATAATTTCATTATTTATTTATTTTTTTCTTCGCAATAACTCGGGATGTAATCCCATAGAGATGAGAAATTTAACTCCTGTAAATTCATTGGGATGAATTGATCCTGATGATACTGAATAGGATCAATATTATGAATAACAATATCTGATCTATCAAATCGATTCATCGTCGAGAATTGAATAGTATAACATGGGAAGATCCTTTATCCATACTAATTACGAAATGGGATTTTTTATTGGATCAGGAATCCCATTGGATTTTTCATCCTCTTCCACTTTTTCTTTTCTATAACCTACTGTCTTCCTTATCTTATACAACTCTCCTTCCTGTGTATTATACTTACAATTATGAGGTATTATATGACCGGTATTCTATGGGTCACACACAGACCCAAACGAGGTGAGATGGAAAAAAAGGGATTAAATAAAAAAGATCAAATATTCCAACAAATTTACTGAAAAGGGTCCTTGCTCGGTCTTTTCTTTTATTTTATTAGTATCCTCTTTCTTGTATTTATTTGTACTGGAATGCATACATCAAAAATGATGTCTGCAATTTGAATGAGAATGAGATAGATTGTTTACAATTAGTCATTGAGGATACACAAACAAAGTCAGAACTAGAAAAGGTGTGGTTTAACCTGAAAAGTACTCTGTCGGGGTAATTATGTTAAGTTCATTGTCCATCGTACAATAAATGAATACCATTTTTGTATGTACTCCCGGTAAAATAGGATCACTCTACTCCATTTCATTGATCAAGAACAATCGAAAAAGAAAGTAAGACGAGGATGGTATCTCTAAAAATACTGAATATAGTAATACCACCAATTGTACTAATGTACATATGATATGTCTCTCCTTTATCAATCGGGAGTAGTGGAAAGATTTGAAATTCCCGTATCCATATTTGTGTGATGATAAATGCGAAATAAAAAACAAAAGAAATAAGGATCCCCACTGGGGATTAGATCTTGCTTCCTGTCCCCCTTTTCCGTGAAAAGAGAGAGATAAATTGATAAATTCACCGGATCCTAGTTCGGGACTGACGGGGCTCGAACCCGCAGCTTCCGCCTTGACAGGGCGGTGCTCTGACCAATTGAACTACAATCCCAGCGAAGTGTATGGCATACATATTCTTAATCTTACATATTCTTAATGTAATCATAAGAACATTCTAGTCCTAGTCGTCGTATTGTAAGAAAGACAGGAATGATATACTGATATCATATCCACATATAATATGGGCTATAGTGAGAGTGACACAGATTACTAGTAACCAATAATTATTTTACGGCCAAAAGTGGATAATCAATCAGAAAAAAGAACTAAACTTTTTTGTTTGCTTTTCATGATACTTTACTTAATTAAGTAAAGTATCATGAATTAGATCCTTAGAAAGATCAGAAAGAGAAAAATAGGGATAGAGAAAAAAAATTGATTCTTTCTCTTTATTTCTACGGATTAGGCATTTCCATTTATGGAAGACAAATTGGTTATATCATATTCATGGAGCGGTGAATTATTGGGCCGAGCTGGATTTGAACCAGCGTAGACATATTGCCAACGAATTTACAGTCCGTCCCCATTAACCACTCGGGCATCGACCCAGGAAGAATTCATTCTAGGCTTATCGATAATCTATGATCAACTTCCTTTCATAGTACCCTACCCCCAGGGGAAGTCGAATCCCCGCTGCCTCCTTGAAAGAGAGATGTCCTGAACCACTAGACGATAGGGGCATATACGCCCGACCATCATCATACTATGATAATAGTATGAGCAGTTTTTTGGAATTGTCAATATAGTCTAATGGTATGACTAGATCCAAAAAATCTTTCCTACTTTCTTTTATGTTATGATTTTTTAGAATTTTTTTCAAAAATTCTAAATAATAATCTTATTTTGGAGTAAATCCAATTTATTGTTCCTGAATGAACTCCTATGCATATACGTATATATTATGTACATATAGTACATATATACATATATGCAGTAGACTCATAATGAAAAAAAAAAAATGGCTAATTCATGAATTGAATAAAACGGCCCTTTTAACTCAGTGGTAGAGTAACGCCATGGTAAGGCGTAAGTCATCGGTTCAAATCTGATAAAGGGCTTTTTTTTCCACTAAACTCAAGTTTTAGCCTTCGTTTTTCAGCGGAAAATATCTCTATTATTTTTTCTAAAAAGAAAAGGATAACCACCATTATAACGAATTCTTATTATTCTGACTTTGAGTTAGGAAGTTGAACATTTATTGATTAGCAAAATGAATAATTGCACGTATTAGGAGTAGTCCACCTGTAGTGACATAGTAGTCCTCCTCATGTCTCATTATTCACAAATTTTTTGTCCTGGGACATAACAGAAATATTCTATAATACTCTATATATACAATTCCTATTATTAATCGACAAACCAAGGTGTTCTTATTTCTCCAATGTTCTTATAACACCCACTATCAAATTCTAAATAAAGAAAAAGTAAGTGGACCTGACCCATTGAATGATGACTATATCAGCTATTCTGATATTTAAATTCGATATAGATTAAATTGTATAAGCAGATTTATTTT